ACTGACAACATATGCATGCTTTTGTAGGGTCAGGCAGAACCGTTGTTGCCTGATGGGAACTTCCCCCATATTGCTATCAATGTCTTCATGTCGCACGACCTCTTAACATTACACCACTGAATCCCCAATCCTTTGCTTGCTGTGCAGTGACAGTACCAATATCCACTAATCGTTGTTTCCAGATACGGTTGCCGGTTGACATCTCTTCTAATTCGTCGATACGAGAAGCAAATTGTTGTGTGGAGGAATCAATATCTCGACATAAGCCAAGAGGCAGATCTTGTGCCACTCCACCAGGTCGTATGAAACTGGCATGCATCCTGGCTCCCGGGACTCTTTCATAGAATTCCAACAATTTCTCCCGCTCCTCAAAAGCCCAAAGGAACGGAGTTGATGCTCCCACATCCATAGCATGAGTAGTTGAAGCAAGTGAATGATTTGAAATTCGAGTTATTTCACAGAATAACACTCGTATATATTGAGCTCGTAATGGTACCTCACAATTCAAAAGTCTCTCTACGGCTGAAGAATGAGCGTGTTCTTGGGCCATCGTAGAAACATAGATAGGGTCAACGACGGAACGAACAACGAAACTTTACGACAGCTTTTTCGTACACGTTCACTTGCATCACATACACAAGTGCTCTCTGAACCGTGCAATAAGGTCACCCATAACACGGCTCTCCCACTGGAGTTACCTTAGCCCCGGGCCATGCTATTCCATGATATTGGAAAAATGGCAGCCTAACTACTTATTATCATCGTCTTGAAAGCTGGGCGCCTTTTGAATATGAGTGGGGCTCCTAGTCTAGGCGGCGCCTTCGTGGAGCCAAACCGAAGGAAGAGCAAAAGGGCGAGGCCACACCCGGCTTCGAATAGGAGGGGGGCTTAGCTCTGGATCCCGCCTGCTTGCAGAAATGAATGGATCAGAAAGGGGCTGGGTTCTATTTCCGGGCCGGGCAGGAGGTGAAGGCCAGAAGAAGAAGAGAAGTGCGCCTTCCCGGTAAGGAAGAGGATAAAAAGGTGCTGTCATCTATCTCGACCTGTTTCCCGAGGCGTTGGAAATGAAGACCGGCTCAGAGAATCACTGGCGTGCTTTCTCTCCCCCATCGTTTCGCCAACAAAGAAGTCATCCTTGACTTGACGATTGACCATTCCATCCCTACCGAGCCGCCTCTTCGAAGTATTTACCTCTGCCTTTCTTTTTTTAGAACATACCCTTCAAATCAAAAAGAAAAAATCAAGAAAAGTTCCTCGTCTGTGATTTAATCGGCCCTAAGGGAGTTTACTCGACCCATTCTCCAGTCTCCCGCACTGCTCAAGTGTGCGACTCCGTATGAGGACCTCCTTCCCTTTTGCTCCGCCCACTCTCCGTTCACACGGTTATCAAAGCGGAGGAAGGGTGGGCAGCAGGTACCACGAGCCCTCTGTCCCACACATCTATCAAGAAGCAAGTGTAGTTCACCGGTTCCACCGAATGCTCCTATCTCTCGGCAAAGATCGTGTGAGTGTGCAGTTATGCTTCGGATGCTTCGCCATGGAATAGATCGACTCAGTTCCCCTTCTTTTCCGGTGCACTCGCTTTATATCTCCGACACACAAGGAAGGACGCGGTGGGAAGAAAGCAGCCCTAGCCTCTGTCCGGTCGATCATTCCGCTGGCATCTTGCATTCACGCCTCCGTTTGACTGCCGCTCGGGAATGTAGTTGTAGATACGTGAGTCTTAGTGGGTCGTTGGCTCCACCTCTTATCTCCTTCTACGACATGCTGTAGTCGTCGCCATATTCAATATGTCACTTAGTCATATCTGCCTCGCAGCGGGTCAGCACCTCCGAAAGAAAGGGGGAGGACTTCATTCAGTGACTCCGCGGTCGCCCTCTGAACGATCAAAATAAGGTAAAGCTTGAAGATAAGTTTTGTACTCGATTAATTTCTCAGTCCCTCTAGTCGGGTGGGCGCCGGCCGGCCGGATCCCCCTGAAAACCGTACGTGCGGGTCTCCCCGCATGCGGCTCACGCCATTTGAGGTGGCCCAGCCCAGCATTCATTCGCAAATCCTGTAGTGAAAGACTGCTCGACCTCGGAAGCTAATTCGCGTGTAGGCAGCGCTGTCTGTCTACCGTTGACTGTATCTATTCATTGATACATTGGCTCGCCCCCTCTTTTTCCAAGAATGAATGAGCCGCTCGGACCTTCCATTTCCGTCAAATGACCCGGCTTCCCTGGCTCTTCCACCGCCCGGGCTCCCTTTCCTCCCTATGCTCCCCCGGCGCAGGCCCACCACGCTTCGCGCCTGCGGCGTTTTCGCCAGACGGTCTTTGCCAGTAGTGCCATCCCCCCCGCAGGCTGTCTGTATGGGTGGGTTGTCCCTTGCTGCTACGTTCTGTTAGGCGCTATGAATTACAGGAAATTAAGTGGTTGACTTGGACAGCAGGCGGGTTACACGTTCCACTGTGCCGAGATGTGAGGTGCAGGTGGTGATGATCACCCCGGGGTATGCGCTAGCGCCCTTGACGGGCACTCCAGGACCCGCCTACGCTCGTGAAAACCCAGGTCGGTCCTCCGACCAGATGTGTGGATAACGAGGCCACCTTCACAACCTTCTCCCTTCTATCTTTATCCAAAGTCAGGTAGGGCGGTTCGCTTGAGTTGCTCAACCGTCCCTTTGCCCGGTGCTCATGACGCGCTACGGAACCTCCACCGTGCTAGCGGCATAGGAGCCTACTCAGCGTCAGCGGCTTCGTGCCGCACTGGAGTGATCCAATATGTGGTTCCGCACGTTCCACCACTTCTCCGTTCATTTCCAATACTGATCGTGAAACACCATGAGCAGCAGGATGTTGAGGTCCGGAATTCGAAGTGAAATTCTTGATTTGCCCGTTCCTAGTCGTCATGGGAAAGAAATAAGAAAGAAATAAGAAAGAGATTATTCCCCTAGAGCTTGTCCAGTACCACCAGTACTCAAAATGCATCTCCGCGCGTCTACCTGGCGCTTTTATTAGCCGCCTTGCATGCAAGCGAAGCGCTATTGGCGGCAATTAATAGCTCACTGAGCGATGATTGATGCAGTCAGTCAGTGCCCTCGATTATTCCTGATAGAAGGATCATGGCGCCCCGGAACGGAAGCATTCCATCCAGCAGCAGCATCTCCTTCAACCACGCGAGGACAAAACGGATGTTAGCTACATACGGTTCAAGTCCGTTATTATCTCAATCCGTACATTTTGCTTTCTTTCGCGCGGGAAGCGAAAGCCCTTGCTTGTTGCTTCAGGGTCCTTCTCGAGCAAGACTACGTCCTATCTATCTACACCTCTCCAAACACAATGTCTTGACCGGAACCATGTTCAGTGCTGCAAAAGCGTAGCTGTAGCCCCCTAAAATCTTCTAGTATCGTTTGTTTTTATTCAATTATGAAATTACTCATTTTGATGGGGATTACGAAATAACGAAAAAGTAAAAGTGACCGAGACGCGAGGGAAAAACTTTTGTTTAACATTTCCGGAATGACCACCTATTTGTTCGTTTACCAGGTTCAGCACGAAATCATAAATAAGCTCTACCAAGGATTGCCATGCATTTGGCACTGACTTTCCCCTCCCTTTTTCGTAACAACAAAAATAAGAAGTAGGACCAAACCGAGAGTGAGCAGCATAGACAAGGATGGATTTGTGAATGAGAAATAATAGTTGCCTATATGAAGATCCATTATTGGGTGAATGGAAAATTGATCCAGGGGACTCTCCGCTACTGGTCCGCCTACTCCTGGAAGACCCGCGTCATTGGCTGGGCCGGCTTCAACTGGAAGACCCGCGAAATCCAATACTGATTGAGGGGAATCAGCCCCGAGAAAAGGGCTATCCGGATCGCTAGAAGGGCTATCTGGCTGCGCGGCTTCCCAAATCTGTTCGAATAGATTCACGACCCCTCTTTCCCAAGTTATGCTCCCTTGTGCATAAAAAAATAAGTCAGCAAAACTTCCTTTTAGACTCCGGGGGGAGTCGGGCCCGAGAAACTGATCGCAAAAATCGGAAAGATCATAGTTTGGAGGCAACACCATCCCGGATTCCCGGAAATACAAATCTAAAAGGTTTTTAATTTCTGAAAAAACAGGTTCCCTATTATCACCCGAAATTCCGTAAAGTTTGAAAAGGTCGGAAATCGGGTCGCCCAATATATCGGGTAGTTCGATTTCCCCATATAAATGTTTGAAAACATCGTCTGGGTTTAAAACTGGATGGGAAAAATCCCGGATATAAGAATGGACGTGAGAGACTCGCGGCGATAATTGATTATTCATTTTTGGTGTATACCCCAAAAAAGCTCTGCTCCTGAAAAGATAAAGGGAGACTTGGATTTTGGTTGGCGTTGGTTTTACCGACGAAACGAAGAAGTTTTTTATTGGTCTTTATCATGCGTGCGGACTTGACGTCATCCCCACTTCGGCTTAACATTCTTTTAAAACAATCGAATAACGGCTTTTCTATGACTTGGCCATTCAATCTTGTGAACTAATCGAGACCGAAATTGGATAAAGAGATACAAAAGGAGAGGAATACCCAATCGATGAAAGAACATGAAACCCTTCAGTTTCTATAGAGGTACGGGAAACGGTTGGGGGCAATAAAGTAGGTGAAGTGGTTGGATTTTGCGAGCTGTTCCAACCACTGCTGGATGTGATTCCAAGAGCCGAACCAGAATGAATACCACACAGAAGAGTCAAGACCGGGCTCCCTAACAGAATGTTTAACCGATCCATTCCGGATCGATCGAATTGGTACGGAAGTTGTAACATGGGAAAAGCACAGAAAACACGACTTATTTGAATAACCCGGTGACCTACCAATTGTAGAAGTAGGATTTTTGGCAAGCAATAAGCACTTAAATAATACAATTCGAGTGTACCAGATTCTTTATCATTTCGAGGAAAAGGTTCGGGAGGAAAGGGAAACAACAGAGGGATCCGAATCGAACCTAAATGGGAATGACATGAAAAATCTTTTTCAAAACCTATCATTAAGGGCGTGACGACGATATACGAGAGGAATAAAAAAAAACTCGTGATTGGTGTGGAGGGGAAGATCTGCTTATGAAATTGTTCAAGAAAGAGTCGTCTCATTTCCTTACTTCTTCGTTCTTTCGAATTCATTCACTTCGACGGCTGGCGCTACGCTAGCTTTGCATGATTAGCTCCGACAGAACAGGTACTGCATTTCCTTAGTTGGATCCGCTCTTTCTCTCTCGTGCAGTTGTTGCTTCCGGCTATTTATTCAGTCGTCAATCAGCATTGATCCGGGTAGTTAGTCAGTCTCTCTCTTTTTTCCCGTCCTTCTCTATCTATGAAATTCCTAATTAAGGGAGTTCGCTTTCCAATATCTAAATGTTCATGCAAAGCAACAAACGAAATGCAAGAACTGTCACGCAGAAGTCACACAGTATGCTGATCGTTCTGAAATGAGAAAAAGTATGGGATTTCATAAGATATTCATACATAGAGATCTAAACTCATGGAAGGGCCCGGCCAGCAAACGAGATCTCTTACATCCAAAGGACCATGCCAATCGAAGATGAACCATTCACCGAGCCGAGTATGTGCAAGACAAGACACGGCTAGATAAGTCAAATAGAAGATATTGCTTTTACACGAGCAACTCTTTTCTTCCTGTAGGTACAGCCCACTTTTCCTTTGATGAAATGCGAACACAAACTTCAGGCATCCAAGAAAGAAGTCAAGATCGAAATCGAAGCATTGTCATTGGGTTGAAGATCAATTCATATCGACAAGACTTTCCATTCATCTTTTTGTTGATATTTGGATTCCGTTTTCAAATAAAGTCATCTTGTAGTTTAAAATCACCTTTAGAATCATCAGCCTCTGTCCCTACACTGACTCACTTATCCGGGATCGATCCTCACTACGGTCCTTTATTTCGAAACGAGGATAGGTCTCTCGCGGAACGAGGTGTAGATTGAGAAGAAAGATGAGCGTATGGTCCATACTCACTCGGGTTCAAACTTATTTTGCAGGGAGAAATGGGTACATGCCTGTAGATCTTCTTCTCACAGCGAGCACTTGATTACGGAGCCTGATTCTATATATTATTTCTAGATTATTATAGAAAGAATCTATCTTTTTCTTCCAATCATAGTGGGAATCCTATTACCGATACCTAAACGTTTTCTTTGTCGAAACAGAAAGGAGGGAAATTGGATAACCGACGACACGAGTTTCCCGTTCAACGTTCCGCTTCGCTCCACTGTTAGATAGGCAATTCAATAGTTACCGACGAAAGGAGTTCCCCTTCTCTTGGCCAATTGACGTTCTGCTTCAATAAGTCATGACCTTCACTCTCCTCAAGTGAGGAGGGCATATTGTTTGACCAACGAAAGCCTCACTAGTTCCTTCTTCCCGTTCACTATTCCCGTAGCCTGATACGAGTTATTTAGTTCGTGTCTCCTTGTTCTTGGGAAGAACCGAAGGTTCATTCGCGGCACTCGTAGACATAGTTGTATTTCAGACCCTCTTCTTTCCCTTAAAAGCAAATAAATCAAAACAAGAGAAAAGCAGAAGCGAAAGCTCGAGTCGAAGAGTGGAGGTCGCTCGGTAACTCGAGTCGATCAGTCCCATTCATTCTTGCCCGAAACAAGTGGGCTATTCATTCCGGTGCCACCTTTGTTCAATCGAGTCCATGTTCTCTATTTCCCAAAACCCATTCGTTCACCGACCCGTGGACCAGAGGTTGCTTGCTTGGAATTGGGCTTTCTAGCTTTCTTTAGTACAATCTTTTTGCGAGAGCAACCCCGGGTTCGTTCCTAAGACTACACTCACAGCTTTCTCTGTTCATGTTCCGGCATAGGAGATCTAGTGGTAGGATAGGGGACAGAGCTTTAGGGCTGCAGTAAACCTCATATGCGCGTGGCTCATCATAAGACCTTAGCCTGATGTCCTACCCAAAGACTTCAAAGGTAGTCACAGGACAACCTTTCCGAGTTATAACTTCCAAACCTATAACTTGGTTTGCTTGCCTGCTTCCTATCTGACCTATCAATCAAAGAAATGTTCTAGTTCCGCGATACGAGCTTGACTGTCGCTCTGAGACAGTAGATTTCTTGGTTGGGGGTCCCTTTATCAAAGGCTCCCTTCCCTACTGATCATACAACAAATGAACGTGGTTAGAAAGATGATCGATCTTCTGTACACCCTGTTCGTGCTGCGGAACGAAGAAAATCCGCCTTCCTTGGAAAAATCATTCCTGACTCCGAAGTCTCCTTTGAGACTTGGGTGGCGCCTTCTGAAGAGCCCTTCATTCTGCGACTCAGATAGGCTAGGATTCGTGTCTCAGCCGGAAGGGGTCGTAGGACTGACTCAGACAAAGCGTTAGAAGTACGATCCCCGAATCTATAAGCTTTGGCCTGCCTTCTTCCCTTCAACTCGTACCGAAGGCTATGTCCCAGTAAGCATTTCCTCTGTTTCCTTGTTTCCCACCTCAGACCTTCCGCTATGACCAGTCCACTAAGTCAGGTATCTCTGAAAAGTCAGACCGTCCTCTTCCCTTCGTCAATAGAAGAACTCCAACCATGCTTTCTTGAATCATAAACTATATCATAGATAGAATGGGAACGATCCTTTCACTCAGGTAGAACTTTCTGCACCGGGGCCATTTCTTTCATTGGTTGCTTCACATCACGTCTTTGCCAACGCCTACTCTAGCTAATCTCCGAGATATGATTCGAACAAGCAACTTCCATCGATCTGCTTTCGAACTTCCTTGTCTGACCGAACATGAAGGGGCAGGAAGGCTTATTGACAATATAAAACTATCCCACCGAACCGTATATCCCAACTTTTCTACTTCCAATTCCAGCTTTCGATACACAGAAGGAAAGCCATCCCAACCTAGAGATGAAGCCAACAAACCACTATCTATATTTTATGCCGACCAACCTCGCTAACCCGCGGGACACGAACTTACATGTTTCCAGGCAGGTAACGTATAGAAGACTGAAAGTTGAAGTTCCGGTGGGTCTCGTCAATCGATTACCTTCCTTATTGCGCCTGCCCCTAATTGGAGCTCTTCTTATCTATTTCTATACCGAGAATAGCTTTATTGACGGGCTGAACGAACCCCTCACTTGGCTAACTCAACAATCATATGTCTGAGAGTCTGGTCTAACTAAGCGGATTGGAGGCGGGCATTTTCATTTCAACGTAGCAGTAGGGAAAGTGATTTCGGGGTTAGTACACATGGGCAGTTGGGACAGTTACAGGTAGTTAAGTTCGGTCTTATTCTTATGGGCAAGTGGTCCTAGAATCTCTCTTTCCTTCTCTAAAGTATAGCTTTACGAAACTAGAATATGAGTAAATATAGAAATAGAATAATAAGAATATCATATAGCCGTGTATTAGTAAGGATAGGTTTTGGTGAGTAGTAGTTCTTGGCATTAGTAAGCTAGCTTCACTAGACTATCTATGACAGGAAATTCGGTAAATGCACAATAAAGGATGGAACCTTTCGGTTCATTTCCTTAAGGTAGGACGCCCGAGAGCCTATCCCCTATTTCAGTTCAGATTCAGTCCGCCCTTAGACCGGAGTCCTTGGGCACCCTATATACCCCGAATGGACAGGTAGCCAACCTGGCGGGAGTCGGCGGCAGAAGTGCCTGCTTGGTACGGCTAAACACTTCTCTTTTCTTATTTTTGATCCACAATTCCTGGCTCCCTTTCTTAATTGGGTAGACTTGGGCCATTGTGCAATTACCATCCTTTGTGCGACCAGGCCCCACGGGAACCGCCTTGAAGATGTCCACCCCTTTCTTAGAAAAATGGAAAGAAAGGTGCTCAGCGACGACTGCCCCTTCTACCTTTACTTTTTTGCCACTCTGTCTCTTTGGAGCATCCGTTTCCTCATATTATCGATTCATAAAGGTCCATGAAAGGAAAGAAGACCGCTTTCCCTTGCTTCGCACCTCGTCATAGCCCTGAAAAGCTCACTCGGAGTTCTAGTTAGAGAATGGGGTATGATTCACTACTTGCCTACTGCTACCTGGGTCGTGAGATCGAAGAAGGTATACTATTAGACAAGGTTAAGGTTCATTCCAGCTTTGCTGCTCTTTTTCTTTTGATTCTTTCTGTTTCTGTTTACTTGAGCTAATTCTTTACTTGCTTTCGAGCTAACTTGGCTTGGTGCCGGGAATGGAATCACAGCAAGAAACAGGGCTAATGGTCTGTTCTGTCTACTATATTTAGTATGATTTTGGATATCTTCGACCTTAAGAGGCGGTTTACGAAAGAGAGAGAGCTCGTGGAAGACTTGATAAATTGTAATATCTGTCCATTTTTGTTTCCATTTATTCCTAACAGGAAAACTCAATTTCACTGTGCGTAACACATCTAATTGGAAGTGGAATGAAGATAATGCGATTTACTCTTTCATTTGTAGCTGGATTACCCCTTGGGTTGGGCTAACTTGAATCTGTTTTGTTTAGTTTTTCACTAAGCAATTGCCTTGATTACTTATCAAATCAAATTCACATTCTGAAATCACTTTCTCTCCCGTACTGATCCTCCTTGCCTTTCCTTCCTTGTCCAGTAAGGTATGAAGCACTAGCTCAACCACAGCTACAGCTTCTTCTCGAGCAGCTCTTATTCCACCTGTAGCACCGCTTACGAGAGCAAGCAAGGGTGAATACTTGTGTAACAACGATTTCTTTCGCACTAAAAAAATCAGGAAATCTGAAACAGTACTAAATAAGACAGTTGCGAACATGCAAAGAAGAGCTGATTCTTTCACAAGCGATTGTGGGCATTCATAGAATATGAGACTAGTGCCTTACTTGGGGATCTTCTTGAAATAAAACAGATGTCCATTCAATCGGAATTGAGAACAGAATACTCATCTTTATTGAGATTCCACGTCCAACATCTGAACGGGGACCTTCTCACCCTGAGCCATGTCTCAAACATATCCTTAGGGTTCTCCATCTCCGGGGGTCCAGGGTCAAAGTGAAGAAACCTTCTATTCGTTTCAAGGGACCCCATCTCAAGAGCCTAGGGCTTTGAAATTCAACCAAGAATCTACTTTCCCCCATGCTCGTGGCCAGCCATCAGGTCTGCCGGTTTGATCCTTGTAGGTTTTCCGAAGCTTTGACCACAAGGAACTTATCTATCTCCTTCTCAAACTTGATCGCCTTTTTGGGGAGAATAAAAGGACACTCTTTTTCCATTTTTTCTCTCTGGGCCCTTATCGGCTTCAATGGCCTTTTCTTGGCACAGATAAACACTTTATGCCCCACTTCCCTGCAAAATCTATTTCCTGCTGCTCCTTCTGCATTCCGTGGCTTTATGCCCTTTCTACCTACATCGATAATAGTGGATTCAGCAGGAACTTAAACAACTCATCATTCATTTCTCGATCAATTTCAAACCTTAGAGTAAAGTCCTTCCCTGAATCTAGGGAAGGAAAACCACCTCTGACTTCACCAACTCTCCCTTTCTTTGGTCGAAGGCTTCAGGTCAAGATCCTTTTTCCTATCTATTGAAGATGCAAAGAGAGATGCTTCTTCCTCTTCAAGTTGGAAGTGCAAGAAGAAATGCGGTAAATAGGAGTTCCATCTACCACGCACTCGCCCCACACTCCAGCTAACTTCAGCATCCATACTCAGCTAGGAGGAAGGTGCCGGGGACACTATGAACACACATGTACTTGGTTGGCTTCACGTCCCGTCTCACAACCGGGTAAGATCAAATAAACAAACAGCTTGCTTGCCCAATCCCTATTGAGAGGATTTCTTGAGCTTGAACTTCCTTTTGTAGCTCCGCTCACAAGGACTTCTTTTCATCCGCAATGAAGCTTATACCACCACTTGGTCAGTAAGGCCTGATTCAAAAAAGATCAATCACCCCCTTCCCTACTTCAATGGAAAAGGGGGAATCGCCCTTTCACAGCCGCCCCTCCACAAAATTGATACCTATCCTTTCGCCTAAGATGATCACGAACGAAGACAGAGAATTGCGTAGACAGGAGGAGGAAACGAACCAACCCGGGGCCCCACCAAACAAAAGGGAATGAGAGAAATGATCGGAACGATTGAGGAAAGAAAGAGAAAAGAGGCTAAACAATCAATGACCAACGAAACGACGAGTGAGAAGGATAAGGAGGAGTAGTAGGAGGAGCTTTCCTTGAAGTAGAGGTTTCATCGAGTGATGACGAGAGATAGAATGAGACAAAGCATAAAGGGGAGAGCGCTTAGACATTTCACTTTGAGTACGGGGAAGTCCGCAGGGAGGAATTCTTCCGGGCGTATTACTGTTTTTCACCGAGGGGTGGATCGAAGCGATTGCAGCGAAAAATTGACCTTAAACGAAGCACTTCGTCTATTGGCATTGTGGAAAGGATCGAATATGACCCTAATCGTTCTTCTCGGATCGCTCTAGTACGATGGATCGAAGGGGTGCTGCCCGGCCGCCAGAGGAAATTCAAGACGATAGAAGAGTTCGCTCCGCCGCGTAAGATCCTCGAATCCACCACGGCCACTATCTTTTGCCTTTTTTCGTTCTCTTCCCTGCCCGGGAAAGTGGATCAAAGAAAGGTAGCTTGCTCCCAAGGCAAGTGCTTGCTTACGCTTTATGTAGTGGTCGGCCTTCCTACCTTCATGCCTCCTTGGTCGAAGAGCCAAGCCTGCGCAGGAAGCAAACAAACTTGCGCGAAGGACGTTTTCTTCTCTGCCCTGTCCTCTCCCTTGGCCCAGGGAGAGACTGCATCCCTTTCCTTCGGTAGCTCTTTAGGTTTCCCAAGGATAGCGGTAGCTGGGGCAAAGCCCGCTTTCTTCGCTCCGCGAATGAGAGAGAAGAAAATAGTAAAAAAGAAGTTTTCTCTTTGCGAGATCCGAAAGTGGAGAACGCATTGCGTTCTCTGGGCACATAGGATCAAACGTAAAGCAGCGCTTTCTTGGCAGAGTTTGAGGCAGCAAAAAACTTTAGAACTTGTTGGAGCTGCTGAGCATAACGAATCGAAGCTGAAGGCGGATCAAGGTAGCTTGCTCCCAAGGCAAGTGCTTGCTTACGCTTTATGTAGTGGTCGGCCTTCCTACCTTCATGCCTCTAGAAGCTTCTACAAAGCTTTGCTTCCGGTAGAAGCTAGTCGCTTCGGTAGCTTGCCTGCCAAGCCGCCTATAGGCGAAGGGCCGAAGGATGGAGCGTACAAAGTCGATCGTGCACCTGTCGTGTGACCCGTTGGTCCTAAGCAATGTCTTTCGCGAAGCGACCCACCTAGAAACAGCTCTCCTTTTAGGAGGCACAAAAATGGAACTTCGATCTGATGCGGGTATCCAATCCCGCCGCTGGGATGTCCAGCGGATTCCGGGGCCTTGACAAATGGCCGGTCACCATTGTTGTTAGAAGAGCAAAAGGCCCGGGGCATAGCAGGATGAACCAATGTGAATGAGTGTAAGCTTCGTTGCCCGAACACGATTGGTGCTGACCACACTAGGTGCTACCGTGGTAGC